ATGAATGTGCAAAAAGAACTTAATTGTATGAACCGAAAACTCAACATTGCTATTACAAGAATTGCAAATCCTTACGGGCACCCTAATATTCTTGCCGAATTTATAGCCGGACAATTAAAGAATCGAGTTTCATTTCGAAAAGCAATGAAAAAGGCTATTGAATTAACTGAGCAAGCGGATACAAAAGGAATTCAAATACAAATTGCAGGGCGTATCGACGGAAAAGAAATCGCGCGTGTCGAATGGATCCGAGAAGGTAGGGTTCCTCTACAAACCATTGGAGCGAAAATTGAGTATTGCTCCTATAGAGTTCGAACTATCTATGGGGTATTAGGAATAAAAATTTGGATATTTATGGATGAAGAATAATAAGAATAAGACTCTACTTGTCTTTACGTTCTATTCTGTGATAGAACAAAAAATGACAAATTCTTTCATTTTTTGATTGAACATAAAAAAATGAGCAGTTCTAAATTCTATAAGGTTAAATAAAAATTTGATTGATCATTTGATATAATTGCTATGCTTAGTGTGCGACTCGTTGGGTTTTTTAGGCTTAGCATTCAAAAAAAAATGGGCGGACCCCAGTATAAGCTAATAACTATAGCACTAATAACCAACTCATCGCTTCGGATTATCTGGATCCAAAGAATCAGTCAAGATATGATATATTGGTCATATCATTATAGCAACTGAAATCTTTTTTTTGCATTAAGTAAAAGAAAAAAACCAATCTGATTATGAATATATCTAAATTGTGAAGCAAAATAAAAAAGTATGTGGATAAATAGAAGGATGAGAGAAAGAGAGAAAAAGAAATAGCAATGAAATGATATATTATTCCAATATGTAAGGTCTATGAAGCATCTCATAAAGAGCAATGTAATAGAGCATCAATAGAGATTCATCAATAATTAGATGAATATCTGTTCATCGAAGAAAAAATCAAGAGCCTTAAGTCAATAAAGACTGAGAAGGTTGACTCAAGAACAATTTTTTTTTTTTATTTTTATTAAATATTAAAATAAAATTAGTAAAAAATTATTAAATTTAATATTAAATAAATATTAAATTAAGGCTCCATTGGAGAATTCAGACCTAAGCATTAATCGAGAAGCGATGGGGACGACGGAACCCGTGAATGCAGAGGATTCTATTGAAAACGAATCCTAATGATTTATCGGGTAGGATGGCGGAACAAACCCGAGGCCACTTCATTTCTTTTTAGTCTGATTCTGAGAGGTCATGAGTTAACCCGACAACTGAAATAGATATTGAAAGAGTAAATATTCGCCCGCGAAAATTTTATTTTTATTTTATTTGATTGTTAAATTTTTGTCGATCCGATATGAATATGATAAAAAAAGACAAAACAAAATAAAGATTCGTTATAACATTATAACAAAACCAAGATAAGACATTATCTATAAATAGAATCCATGTTTAATTACTTATATATATATCCAATATATATCCAAACAAGATATACAAATTTCTAATAGATCAGATAAAATCTCAAAGCAAAGAATCCCAGGATTCAATCTATTATTCATTAACTACCTGTATATCTTAAGAATAAAATAAAATATTTTTTTAGTCATTTTTTTCGCGAGGAGCTGGATGAGAAGAAACTCTCATGTCCAGTTCTGTAGTAGAGATGGAATTGATAAACAACCATCAACTATAACCCAAAAAGAACCAGATTTCGTAAACAACATAGAGGAAGAATGAAAGGAATATCTTATCGAGGTAATCGCATTTGTTTCGGTAGATATGCTCTTCAAGCACTTGAACCCGCTTGGATTACATCTAGACAAATAGAAGCGGGGCGCCGCGCAATGACACGAAATGTACGCCGTGGTGGAAAAATATGGGTACGTATATTTCCAGACAAACCAGTTACGGTAAGACCTACAGAAACACGTATGGGTTCGGGGAAAGGATCTCCCGAGTATTGGGTAGCTGTCGTTAAACCGGGCAGAATACTTTATGAAATGAGCGGAGTAGCCGAAAATATAGCCAGAAAGGCTATTTCAATAGCGGCGTCCAAAATGCCTATAAAAACTCAATTCATTATTTCAGGATAGGAATATAGAACCAAAGGAAAGAAGTCTTGGGAATAAAAAAAACAATTGCGGGTTTCCTTTTTTTTTTGACAAACAATATTTCTTTTTTTCTTCGTCCTTTGTTACATTGAAAGAAGAGATTAAAAAAATGATTCAACCTCAGACCCATTTGAATGTAGCAGATAACAGCGGGGCCCGAGAATTGATGTGTATTCGAGTCATAGGAGCTAGTAATCGCCAATATGCTCATATTGGTGACGTTATTGTTGCTGTGATCAAGGAAGCAGTACCAAATACACCTCTAGAAAGATCAGAAGTGATCAGAGCTGTAATTGTACGTACTTGTAAAGAACTCAAACGCGACAACGGTATGATAATACGATATGATGACAATGCTGCAGTTGTCATTGATCAAGAAGGAAATCCAAAAGGAACTCGAATTTTTGGTGCGATCGCCCGGGAATTGAGACAGTTAAATTTCACTAAAATAGTTTCATTAGCTCCTGAGGTATTATAAGACGAGACCTCAATATAGTTATAGTATTTAAATTAGAGTATTTAAATGACATAGATTAATTAGTAGATTGTGTCTCACGTATATACCTTTACTAAGTAAAAAAAAAGAACACGTTGGTTATATCAAAATTCGGAGCAACAATAATTTTAGTTTACCATGGGTAAGGACACTATTGCTGACATAATAACCTCTATACGAAATGCTGACATGAATAGAAAAGGAACGATTCGAATAGGATCTACTAACATCACTGAAAACATTGTTAAAATACTTTTACGAGAAGGTTTTATCGATAACGTAAGGAAACATCGGGAAAGCAACAAATATTTTTTGGTTTTAACCCTACGACATAGAAGGAATAGGAAAGGACCATATAGAACTATTTTAAATTTACGACGGATCAGTCGACCCGGTCTACGAATCTATTCTAACTATCAACAAATTCCTAGAATTTTAGGCGGGATGGGGATTGTAATTCTTTCTACTTCGCGGGGTATAATGACAGACCGGGAGGCTCGACTAGAAGGAATCGGCGGAGAAATTTTGTGTTATATATGGTAATCTGTCTGATATCCGAATTGTATCCGAAACTTTCCATTTGTGAAAAAAAAAAGAAAAAAGCACGGGTTGTCTAATAGAACTCCTCCTGCCCTACAGTAGTTGATACGTCAAGGAAATTTTACCTGGAATAAAAGAACAAAAATAGATTCATGGAGGTTAAATTAGTGAATCCCTTCCATTCCGGATTCCTTTAGATAATGAAGATCTAATTCTAGGTTATGCTTCAGGAAGGATCCGATCGACTTTTATACGTATGCCACCGTGGGATAGAGTCAACAAAAGTGAAGTAAGTGCTTATGATTCAACCAGGGGGCGTATAATTTATAGACTCCGCAACAAGGATTCGAACGATTAGGTAGTTTTTTCAACTTCAAGATTACTTTCAGGGGGATCCAATTCAAGGTTCAAAAATTTCAAGAAACTTATTTTCTTCCAATAAGTGGATTCGGAAAAATTTAAGGAATAACAACTATGAAAATAAGGGCTTCCGTTCGTAAAATTTGTGAAAAATGTCGACTAATCCGTAGGAGGGGACGAATTATCGTAATTTGTTCCAACCCAAGACATAAACAAAGACAAGGATAATCTTTCTATTCTAAAAAGAACTCCCTAAAGAAAATAAACTAATCTTAAAGAAAGCGATGAACAAATAAAAATAGAAGATCTGTTTTGACATGAAATGGATATATCCATATATCTCTGACTTATCTTTATGAAATGATAAAATATGGCAAAACCTATACCAAAAGTTGGTTCACGTAGGAATGGGCGCAGTAGTGCACGGAAAAGTGCACGTAGAATACCAAAAGGAGTTATTCATGTTCAAGCAAGTTTCAACAATACCATTGTTACTGTTACAGATGTACGGGGTCGGGTAATTTCTTGGTCCTCCGCCGGTACTTGTGGATTCAAGGGTACAAGAAGAGGGACTCCTTTTGCTGCTCAAACCGCAGCGGGAAATGCTATTCGAGCAGTAGTAGACCAAGGTATGCAACGAGCAGAAGTTATGATAAAGGGTCCTGGTCTCGGAAGAGATGCAGCATTACGAGCTATTCGTAGAAGTGGTATACTATTAAGTTTCGTACGAGATGTAACCCCTATGCCACATAATGGCTGTAGACCCCCTAAAAAAAGACGTGTGTAGAAATAAACACTAAAGAGATTTCAAGAGAAATAAATGATTCAATGATCTGATCAAATAAAATAATATTGCTATGGTTCGAGAGAAAGTAAAAGTCTCTACTCGGACACTACAGTGGAAGTGTGTTGAATCAAGAACAGATAGTAAGCGTCTTTATTATGGACGCTTTATTCTGTCTCCACTTATGAAAGGCCAAGCCGACACAATAGGCATTGCGATGCGAAGAGCTTTGCTTGGAGAAATAGAAGGAACATGCATTACACGTGCAAAATCTGAGAAAATACCACACGAATATTCTACCATAGTAGGTATTCAAGAATCAGTACATGAAATTTTAATGAATTTGAAAGAAATTGTATTGAGAAGTAATTTGTATGGAACTCGTAATGCCTTTATTTGTGCCAAGGGTCCCGGATATGTAACTGCTCAAGACATCATCTTACCACCTTCTGTGGAAATCGTTGATAATACACAGCATATAGCTAGCCTAATCGAACCAATTGATTTGTGTATTGGATTACAAATCGAGAGAAATAGAGGATACGGTATAAAAATGCCAAAGAACTTTCACGACGGAAGTTATCCCATAGATGCTGTATTCATGCCTGTTCGAAATGCGAATCATAGTATTCATTGTTATGGGAATAATAATGAAAAACAGGAGATACTTTTTCTAGAAATATGGACAAATGGAAGTTTAACTCCTAAAGAAGCA